CTGTGGCCTTGGAAATAATATTTTATATTGGATTTTTTATTACTTTTGCTGTCAAATCACCGATTCTACCTCTGCATACATGGTTACCAGATACCCACGGAGAAGCCCATTACAGTACTTGTATGCTTTTAGCCGGAATCTTATTAAAAATGGGAGCATATGGATTGATTCGGATTAATATGGAATTATTACCTCACGCTCATTCTATATTTTCTCCTTGGTTGATGATAATAGGCACAATACAAATAATCTATGCAGCTTCAACATCTTCCGGCCAACGTAATTTAAAAAAAAGAATAGCCTATTCCTCTGTATCTCATATGGGTTTCATACTTCTAGGAATTGGTTCTATAACCGATGCAGGACTCAATGGAGCCATTTTACAAATAATCTCTCACGGATTTATTGGGGCAGCACTTTTTTTCTTGGCAGGAACGAGTTATGATAGAATACGTCTTGTTTATCTCGACGAAATGGGCGGAGTGGCGATCCCAATGCCAAAAATCTTTACAATGTTCAGTATCTTTTCCATGGCCTCCCTTGCATTACCAGGTATGAGTGGTTTTATTGCAGAATTGATAGTATTGTGGGGAATAATTACCAGTCAAAAATATCTTTTAATACCAAAAATACTAATTACTTTTTTAATGGCAATTGGAATGATATTAACCCCTATTTATTCATTATCTATGTCACGCCAGATGTTCTATGGATACAAGTTATTTAATACTCCCAATTATTATCTTTTTGATTTTGGACCCCGCGAGTTATTTGTTTCAATCTCTATCTTTCTACCTGTAATAGGCATTGGGATGTACCCGGATTTTGTTCTTTCACTATCAGTTGATAAGGTTGAGGTTATTTTATCTAATTTTTTTATAGATAGTTTTCCTAAATAAAAAATGAGAAAATTTTTAAAAGCTTGTTATATACTAAAAAAAAGAATGTCTTTTCTATTTTTTTATTAAGCAAAAAATGAATTTTAATTTTAACCTGATATGCGCGGTCTTTGCGAGAACCGCGCGAATCACTACACTACTGGATTCACGCGGTTCTCGACGGTTCATACAAAGTTTGTTATATACACTGTACTCTACTTAGTTTGTATTCGTAAGAAGCTTTCTTGAATTTAACTAGACGTTAACGTAAATGAACCATAACTATGTAGCCCTATTCCTAATAGATTGACTCCGAAATAGCATATCCAAATTATAAGAAAGCCTAGAGCCGCCACAATTGCGGAATTTGCACCTTGGAAATTATTATTTGTTCGAACATGTAAATAAATAGCGAATACGATCCAAGTAATAAAGGCCCAAGTTTCTTTTGGATCCCAACTCCAATATGATCCCCATGCTTCATTAGCCCATACTGCTCCCGAAAGAATACCTATGGTTAAAAAGAGAAAGCCTAGACTAATCACACGATAACTCCAATAATCCAACTGTTGAATCAATTGGGCCTTGTAATAATTCTTAGGAGAAAAAAACGAAGTATTTCTTAAAATATTACTTCTTTCATTCCTGTATTGGATTTCGCCAAATGAAAATGACTCAATTAATCTTAATAACTGATTACTTTTCTTTCTAAATGTAATGACTAGAAATGCGGCTGATAATAATGATCCACACAGAAGAGCCGCATAGCTCAATATCATCATACTTACGTGCATTATTAACCACTCCGATTGGAGTGCAGGTACTAATATTACAGGTTTCTGTATTTCAGTTAAAAGACCCGAAGTAGCAAAGCCTTGGGTAAAAATAGTACTTGGGGCGGTTATTGCGCTTAGATTTTTATTTTTTTTGAAATAGGCGACTATATTAATAACGGAGAAACTCCATGAAAGAAAGATTAATGATTCATATAAATCACTTAGTGGAAAATGGCCTGAATAAATCCACCGAGTGACTAATAATCCCGTTAGACAAAAAAAAGTAGTTATCATGCCCTTTTCTGATAAATCATATGGTTTTATGATTTCAGTGACCAATAGGTTTATCAACCGAATTGTAATTACAATTGAAACAATCGAAAAGGAAATATGAGTTAATATATGCTCTAAGGTTGAAAATATCATAAAAATCTAAAAAAAGAGTAATCCCTTAATTTAATTAAGAAATTAAAATGGGGAATTTAATTCATTATTCATTATAAGATCCATTGTATCTCTTTTAGAAGACGGTATGCCGCCACTCGGACTCGAACCGAGATGCTCTAGCACTGCTTCCTAAGAGCAGCGTGTCTACCGATTTCACCATAGCGGCTTTCTCAAACCTATAATAGCCTATTCATATTCAATCGTCGAGATTAAAAGATTAAATTCAATGAAAAAATTTTTTGAAAACAAAGATTAAAATTGGTAAATACCAATTAGTTCAAAGGTGGATTTGAAGGTTCATATTTTCGTTTAGTTTCGTTTTATTTATTTTTTTATTTATCTTTTTTTTATCTTAGACTTTAGTTTTATTTATGCTCTTCGAGAATCGAACTCTTGTAACTAGATAGTTATACCCTTTAGTTAGGGATAGAATTCAAAACAAAATGTTTTCTTTTTTTAATGAAGTATTTCTCATTTACCTGATTTCATAAATTTGAAACAACAAAATGCATTTTATCAATGAATATAAAAAAGACCTGTTTTGGCTTATTCCAAATTGAAACATTGTTCGTACATAATATCCCAACATCTAACTTGATTGGTCTGAAAACAAAAGATATATGTGAACTCGATAGTAATTCAGAGAAATAAGAAGTCAGAAAGTTATATAAGTTTTAAAAATTGAATCGATTAGTTTCTATCGTTAATTTGAACTAAAAATATTATCTCTGACCTTCTATAGATATTCTATAGATATATAAATAAAAATTTTATTATTGGCATTTTAATTATGACAAATAGGTCGATGGGGAAGATAAGACTCCCCACCAACAAAATGCAAAAATATACTTAAAAAAGGTAAAACCTTGTATTATTTCTTTATTGTAGTATTTTTTTTTTTTTTTTAGAATTCTTAGAATTCTAAAAATTGACAAATTCTTAATTTTCCATTTTTACATATCATAATTACAAAACGGAGTCTATTTCATATTGATAAGTCCAAAATAATAAAAAATGATAATTGTTAATTTTATATTAAAACTGAGCCAATTTGCGAGTCAAATCGATTCAGAAAGCCCTCTAATAATCTGAATTAATTCTCTCATATATTTCTCGAATCTTTATTTCTCGAAAAAAACTAAGTTAGTTGTCGGAACAAAAACATTTCTTCACCTATCCCTAAAAAGAGAGTTTCCTAATGACAAAGCTTTTAACACCGACCAATATGCCTTCCCTTTCCAAATATTTTTACGAATACGCTTTTTTGATCTAGAAGTGCGTTTTTTTGGAACTGCCATTTCAAAATTAAGAGGTTACTCATTGTTATAGTTGGATGTGAAAGACATTTATTGTTCAAAACGAATCGTTAGTTACTATTTATTTCCCTGTCGATTTGTCGACATTCGACACTTCATTTATATGTAAAAAAATTTATATGTAATAAAATCTATCGAAGTATTTAAAGAGACAACTTTTGACTAATAAAAAACTTGACTCTTTCTTCGATTAACTAGCCAAACTTGAGTAAAGAATACGCCTAAATAAAATTTTAAATTAGAATGAGATTACAAATTAATCTGTTCTGTTAAAGGGTACATCTTTTTATCCCTTCTCAAGAAATAAAAATTTTAGTATATTTTATATAGACTCGGATATTATAATGTTTTCTAATAAATAAAATATTTTTATTGAAATCGAAAACAATCAATCTCATAATAAATTAGTTTAATAAGTTGGAATAAACTAACTAAAATGAAAATAACGAGTTATTAAGCCGATGACATTAGTTAATCCCATGATTCATATCAGAATCAAGTACTTTTTTAATGTAATTCCTGATGCTTTCTATACGAAAACAATTATTATAATAATTTATATTTTCATTTTCGGTATCTTCCTAAATATATGGTATATGGTATATTTAGTTAATAAATAAGTATTCGCTTTTTATGTAACTTCTTGATTTGAATATTTGAACTATTTCGAAAAGACTAAGAATAAGTAAGAATATCAAAAGCTAAATTTTTCTTTAAGTTAGTGCATATTTTGATTTTTTTATTGACCCCTTTCGAAAGGGGTAGGATCCGGTAAAGCGAAAGCAATTAATTTAATTAAGAATAAAAAATTTTTCTTTTTTATGGAACAGACATATCAATATGCATGGATAATACCTTTCCTTCCACTTCCAGTTCCTATATTAATCGGGGTGGGACTTCTTCTTTTTCCGGCGGCAACAAAAAGTCTTCGTCGTATGTGGGCTTTTCAGAGCGTTTTATTATTAAGTATAGTCATGATTTTTTCGATCAATCTGTCTATTCAGCAAATAAATAGCAGTTCTATCTATCAATATGTCTGGTCTTGGATTATCAATAATGATTTTTCTTTAGAATTCGGCTACTTAATCGATCCGCTTACTTCTATTATGTCAATATTAATCACTACTGTTGGAATTATGGTTCTTATTTATAGTGATAATTATATGTTTCATGATCGCGGATATTTGAGATTTTTTTCTTATATGAGTTTTTTCAGTACTTCCATGTTGGGATTAGTTACTAGTTCAAATTTGATACAAATTTATATTTTTTGGGAATTAGTTGGAATGTGTTCGTATCTATTAATAGGATTTTGGTTCACACGCCCTGTTGCCGCAAATGCTTGTCAAAAAGCGTTTGTAACTAATCGCGTTGGGGATTTTGGTTTATTATTGGGAATTTTGGGTTTTTTTTGGATAACGGGTAGTTTTGAATTTCGGAATTTATTCCAAATATTCCATAACCTAATTTTTAATAATGAAGTAAATTTTTTATTTGTTACTTTATGCACTGTTTTATTATTTTCCGGTGCAATTGCTAAATCCGCACAATTCCCCCTTCATGTCTGGTTACCGGATGCCATG